GCTAGGCCCATAGATAAAAAACCCACTTTTTTACGATTACGGGGTTTATTGGAATATGAAATTCAACCCTGGAAATACAGGATCCCAATTTTTTTTACTACCCGGAGCTTCGATACATTTCGAAATCGAGAGATGTCTACCGGAGGAGGTTCTATCAGACAACAATTAGCCAATCTAGATTTACGACTGATTATAGATTATTCATTGGTAGAATGGAAAGAATTGGAGGAAGAGGAATCCACAGGGAATGAATGGGAAGATCGAAAAGTTGGAAGAAGAAAAGATTTTTTGCTTAGACGCATGGAATTGGCTAAGCATTTTATTCGAACAAATATAGAACCAAAATGGATGGTTTTGTGTCTATTACCAGTTCTTCCTCCTGAGTTGAGACCAATCTATCATATAGATGAGGATAAACTAGTGACCTCGGATATTAATGAAATCTATAGAAGAATTATCTATCGGAATAATACTCTTACAGATCTATTAACAACAAGTATAGCTACACCAGAAGAATTAATAATATCTCAGGAAAAATTGCTACAAGAAGCCGTGGATGCACTTCTTGATAATGGAATCTGCGGACAACCAATGAGGGATGATCATAATAGAATTTACAAGTCGCTTTCAGATGTAATTGAAGGCAAAGAAGGAAGAGTTCGCGAGACTCTGCTTGGTAAACGAGTCGATTATTCAGGGCGGTCAGTGATTGTCGTGGGCCCTTCACTTTCATTACATCGATGTGGATTGCCTCGCGAAATTGCAATAGAACTTTTCCAGGCATTTGTAATTCGTGACCTAATTAGAAAACATCTTGCTTCGAACATAGGAGTTGCTAAGAGTCAAATTCGGAAAAAAAAACCTATTGTATGGGAAATACTTCAAGAAATTCTGGATGACCATCCTGTATTGCTGAATAGAGCGCCTACTCTGCATAGATTAGGTATACAGGCATTCCTCCCCGTTTTAGTGGAAGGGCGTGCTATTTGTTTACATCCATTAGTTTGTAAGGGCTTCAATGCAGACTTTGACGGGGATCAAATGGCTGTTCATGTGCCTTTATCTTTAGAGGCTCAAGCAGAGGCACGTTTACTTATGTTTTCTCATATGAATCTTTTGTCTCCAACTATTGGAGATCCCATTTCTGCACCAACTCAAGATATGCTTAGTGGACTCTATGTCTTAACGAGTGGAAATCGTCGGGGTATTTGTGTAAATAGGTATAATCCATGTAATCGTAGAAACTATCAAAATGAAGATAATAACTATAAGTATACAAAAAAAAAAGAACCCTTTTTTTGTAATGCCTATGATGCAATTGGAGCTTATCGGCAAAAACGAATCAATTTAGGTAGTCCTTTGTGGCTGCGGTGGCGACTAGATCAACGTGTTATTGCTGCAAGAGAAGCTCCTATCGAAATTCACTATGAATCTTTGGGGACCTATTATGAGATTTATGGACACTATCTAATAGTAAGAAGTATAAAAAAAGAAATTCTTTATATATATATTCGAACCACTCTTGGTCATATTTCTCTTTATCGAGAAATAGAAGAAGCCATACAGGGGTTTTGGCAGGGCTGTTATAATTCTATGCTACCAGCGCGAATTCGAGTCTCACCGGGTTAACTAGGACTAGAAATGCGGAATTTCTACGTGAATCAAGATCTAGAAAAGGAAGTTTTCCAATCACTGACTCAAACCCATTGTCAAATTCTACTCAGCGCAACGCAATATGGAGGTACTGATGGCAGAACGGCCCACTCAGGTCTTTCACAATAAAGTGATAGACGGAACTGCCATGAAACGACTTATTAGTCGATTTATTGATCACTATGGAATAGGATATACATCACATATCCTGGATCAAGTAAAGACTCTGGGTTTCCGACAAGCGACCGCCGCATCCATTTCATTAGGAATTGATGATCTTTTAACAATACCTTCTAAAAGATGGCTCGTTCAAGACGCTGAACAACAAAGTGTTCTTTTGGAAAAACACCATCATTATGGGAATGTACACGCGGTAGAAAAATTACGTCAATCAATCGAGATATGGTATGCCACAAGTGAATATTTGCGACAAGAAATGACTCCTAATTTTCGGATGACCGATCCTTTTAATCCAGTCCATATAATGTCTTTTTCGGGAGCCAGAGGAAATGCGTCTCAGGTACATCAATTAGTAGGTATGAGAGGATTAATGTCGGATCCCCAAGGACAAATGATTGATTTACCCATTCAAAGCAATTTACGCGAAGGACTCTCTTTAACAGAATATATTATTTCTTGCTACGGAGCCCGTAAAGGAGTTGTGGATACCGCTATCCGAACATCAGATGCAGGATATCTCACGCGCAGACTTGTTGAAGTAGTGCAACACATTGTTGTACGTCGAACAGATTGTGGCACCGTTCGCGGTATTTCTGTAAGTCCTCGAAATGGAATGATGGCGGACAGGATTTTTATCCAAACATTAATTGGCCGTGTATTAGCAGATGATATATATATAGGTTCGCGATGCATTGCTACTAGAAATCAAGATATTGGGGTTGGACTTGTCAATAGATTCATAACTTTTAGAGCACAACCAATCTCTATTCGAACCCCCTTTACTTGTAGGAGTACATCTTGGATTTGTCAATTATGTTATGGCCGGAGTCCAGCTCATGACGACCTGGTCGAATTGGGAGAAGCTGTAGGTATTATTGCAGGTCAATCTATTGGAGAACCGGGTACTCAATTAACATTAAGAACTTTTCATACTGGCGGAGTATTCACAGGGGGTACTGCAGAACATGTGCGAGCCCCTTTTAATGGAAAAATAAAATTCAATGAGGATTTGGTTCATCCGACACGTACACGTCATGGACATCCTGCTTTTCTATGTTCTAGAGACTTATATGTAACTATTGAGAGTGAAGATATTATACACAATGTGTGTATTCCGCCCAAAAGTTTTCTTTTAGTTCAAAACGATCAATATGTAGAATCAGAACAAGTCATTGCTGAGATTCGCGCGAGAACATCCACTTTGAATTTGAAAGAGAAGGTTCGAAAACATATTTATTCTGACTCAGAGGGCGAAATGCACTGGAATACCGATGTGTACCATGCACCTGAATTTACATATGGTAATATTCATCTCTTACCAAAAACAAGTCATTTATGGATATTATTAGGGGAGCCCTGGAGATCTAGTCTAGACCCCTGTTCGATCCACAAGGATCAAGATCAAATGAACGCTTATTCTCTTTCTGTTAAGCGAAGATATATTTCTAACCCCTCAGTAACTAATAATCAAGTGAGACACAAATTTTTTAGTTCGTATTTTTCTGGTAAAAATAAAAAAGGAGATAGGATTCCTGATTATTCAGAACTTAATCGAATGACATGTACTGGTCGTTGTAATCTCAGATATCCGGGCATTCTCGACGGGAATTCTGATTTATTGGCAAAGAGGCGAAGAAATAGAGTCATCATCCCACTCGACTCGATTCAAGAAGGCGAGAACCAACTAATACCTTCTTCAGGTATCTCAATTGAAATCCCCAGAAATGGTATTCTCCGTAGAAATAGTATTCTTGCTTATTTCGATGATCCTCGATATATAAGAAAGAGCTCGGGACTTACTAAATATGAGACTAGAGAGCTGAATTCAATCGTCAACGAAGAGAATTTGGTTGAGTATCGAGGAGTCAAGGTATTTTGGCCAAAATATCAAAAGGAAGTCAATCCATTTTTTTTTATTCCCGTGGAAGTCCACATTTTGGCCGAATCTTCTTCCATAATGGTACGGCACAATAGTATTATTGGGGTAGATACACAAATCACTTTAAATAGAAGAAGTCGGGTAGGTGGATTGGTCCGAGTGAAGAAAAAAGCAGAAAAAATTAAACTGATAATCTTTTCTGGAGATATCCATTTTCCTGGAAAGACAAATAAGGCATTCCGATTGATACCACCGGGAGGGGGAAAACAAAATTCCAAAGAATACAAAAAATTGAAAAATTGGCTCTATATCCAACGAATGAAACTTTCCAGGTATGAAAAAAAGTATTTTGTTTTGGTTCAACCCGTAGTCCCATATAAAAAAACGGATGGTATAAATTTAGGAAGACTTTTCCCAGCGGATCTCTTGCAGGAAAGTGATAATCTACAACTTCGAGTTGTCAATTATATCCTTTATTACGACCCAATTCTTGAAATTTGGGACACAAGTATTCAATTAGTTCGGACTTGTTTAGTGTTGAATTGGGACCAAGACAAAAAGATCGAAAAGGCCTGTGCTTCCTTTGTTGAAATAAGGACAAATGGTTTGATTAGAGATTTTCTAAGAATCGACTTAGCGAAGTCACCTATTTCATATACCGGAAAAAGGAACGATCTGCCGGGTTCAGGATTGATCTCTGAGAATGGATCAGATCGCGCTAATGGCAATCCGTTTTCTTCCATTTATTCCTATTCCAAGGCAACGATTCAAGAATCCCTTAATCCAAACCAAGGAACTATTCATACATTGTTGAATCGAAATAAGGAATCTCAATCTTTGATAATTTTGTCATCATCCAATTGTTCTCGAATAGGCCCATTCAACGATGTAAAATATCCCAATGTGATAAAAGAATCAATCAAAAAGGACCCCCTAATTCCAATTAGGAATTCGTTGGGCCCCTTAGGAACAGGCTTTCCAATTTATCATTTCGATTTATTTTCCCATTTAATAACCCATAATCAGATCTTGGTAACGAACTATTTGCAACTTGACAATTTCAAACAGATTTTTCAAATACTTAAATATTATTTACTGGATGAAAATGGTAAAATTTATAATCCCTATTCATGCAGTAACATCATTTTGAATCCATTCAAATTGAATTGGTATTTTCTCCATTACAATTATTGTGAAGAGACATCTACAATCGTTAGTCTTGGGCAGTTTCTTTGTGAAAATGTATGTATAGCCAAAAAAGGACCGCATTTAAAATCAGGTCAAGTTC